AAAATTCAATTGACCATTTGATATAAATGCTATGCTTAGTGTGTGACTCGTTGGTTTTTTAGGGTTAGGATTAAAAAAGGACCAGCCCCATAGTATGAACTAATAACCAACTCATCACTTCGTATTATCTGGATATAAAGAACCAGTCAAGATATGATAAATCAGTCATATCTTTGTAGCAACTGAAATTTTTTTTTTGCATAAACTTTAATTAGAAGTTGTAAAACAAAATGAAAGAAGTAAAGGTGTGGATAAATGGAAGGATGAGAGAAAGAGAGAAAAAGAATATCAATGATATAGAATTCCAATATGTAAGGTCTACGAGTCATCTCATAAAAGACAGTGTAATAAAGCATCAATACTAATTGATTCATCCATAATTAAATATTAAATCATAATTAAATATTAAATGAATCAAGAAAAAAATAAAGAGCTTGGAGCCAATAAAGACTAAGAAGATTGACTCAGGAACAAATTGGATTATGAGCTCCATTGTAGAATTCGGACCTAATCATTAAGTACGAAGCGATGGGAACGATGGAACCTGTGCATGCAAAAGATTTTATTGAAAAAATGAATCTTAATGATTCACTAGTCGGGATGGCGAAATGAACCGGAGATTAATTCATCTATTGGGAGAAGTCACGAACGAGCCCTACAAATGAAATAGAGATTGAAAGAGTAAATATTCGCCCGCGAAAACTTTTTTTTTTTTTAGTTGCTAAACTTGGATAAAGGACAAAACAAAATAAAGATTTTTTAGAACGTTCTAAAAAAAAAACTATTTTTTACAAAAAATGTTAATCATTTCAATTAAATGTTTTTAATCCTTTTATTCGTGAGGAGCTGGATGAGAAGAAACTCTCACGTCCGGTTCTGTAGTAGAGATGGAATTGTGAAACAACCATCAACTATAACCCCAAAAGAACTAGATTCCGTAAACAACATAGAGGAAGAATGAAGGGAATATCTTATCGAGGTAATCATATTTGTTTCGGTAAATATGCTCTTCAGGCACTTGAACCTGCTTGGATCACATCTAGACAAATCGAAGCAGGTCGACGAGCAATGACACGAAATGCACGCCGTGGTGGAAAAATATGGGTCCGTATATTTCCAGACAAACCGGTTACAGTAAGACCCGCTGAAACACGTATGGGTTCGGGAAAGGGATCCCCTGAATATTGGGTAGCTGTTGTTAAACCAGGTCGAATACTATACGAAATGGGTGGAGTAACCGAAAATATAGCTAGAAGGGCTATTTCAATAGCAGCATCCAAAATGCCTATACGAACTCAATTCATTATTTCAGGATAAAAATGTAGAACCAACAGAACAGAACTGAATCTTGGGGATGAAAGTTTCTTTTTTTGGACAAAAAATATTCCTTTTTTTTCTTCATCCTTTGCATTGGAAGAATAGACTAAAAAATTGATATGATTCAACCTCAGACCCATTTAAATGTAGCAGATAACAGCGGGGCTCGAGAATTGATGTGTATTCGAATCATAGGAGCTAGCAATCGTCGATATGCTCATATTGGTGACGTTATTGTTGCTGTGATCAAAGAAGCAGTACCAAATATGCCCCTAGAAAAATCAGAAGTAGTCAGAGCTGTAATTGTTCGTACCTGTAAAGAACTTAAACGTGACAGCGGTATGATAATACGATATGATGACAATGCTGCAGTTGTGATTGATCAAGAAGGAAATCCAAAAGGAACTAGAATTTTTGGTGCGATCCCCCGGGAATTGAGACAATTCCATTTTACTAAAATAGTTTCATTAGCTCCCGAGGTATTATAAAATGAGATCACTGATATGTTTATAGTGGGTATTTGAAAGAAATAGATTAAGAACTAGATTAATTAGTAGATTGTGTCTCACGCATATACCTTTAATAATTCATATTCATAAAACAAATAAGTAAAAAAAAAAAAAAAAAGAAAAACATGTTGATTATATCCAATTTTGGGGCACCCATAATTTTAGTTCACCATGGGTAGGGACACTATTGCTGAGATAATAACCTCTATACGAAATGCTGATATGGATAGAAAAAGAGTGGTTCGCATCGCATCTACTAATATTACCGAAAATATTGTTAAAATACTTTTCCGAGAAGGTTTTATTGAAAACGTTAGAAAACATCGAGAAAAAAACAAATCTTTTTTGGTTTTAAACCTGCGGCATAGAAGGAATAGGAAAAGACTCTATAGAAATTTTTTAAATTTAAAACGGATCAGTCGACCCGGTCTACGAATCTATTCTAACTCTCAACGAATTCCTAGAATTTTAGGTGGGATGGGGATTGTAATTCTTTCTACTTCTCGAGGTATAATGACAGACCGAGAGGCTCGACTCGAAGGAATCGGCGGAGAAATTTTGTGTTATATATGGTAATCCTTTTAATATCCAAATTGGATCCGAAACTTCTTCCTATTTCTAAAAAAAAGAAAAGGGACGAGTTGTCTAATATCGTTCCTCCTCCATTAGTTGATACTTCAAGGAGGCTTTACCTGGAATGAAAGAACAAAAATGGATTCATGAAGGTTTAATTACTGAATCGCTTCCCAATGGTATGTTCCGGGTTCGGTTAGATAATGAAGATCTGATCCTGGGTTATGTTTCAGGAAAGATCCGGCGTAGTTTTATACGGATACTGCCAGGAGATAGAGTCAAAATTGAAGTAAGTCGTTATGATTCAACCAGAGGACGTATAATTTATCGACTCCGCAACAAGGATTGGAAGGATTAGGTGGTTTTTATTCAATATGATTCGAGATGAAAAATTTCAAGAAACTTATTTTCTTCCAAGAAGTAGATTCAGAATTAAGATAAGGAATGACAAATATGAAAATAAGAGCTTCTGTTCGTAAAATTTGTGAAAAATGTCGCCTAATCCGTAGGCGGGGGCGCATTATAGTAATTTGTTCCAACCCGAGACATAAACAAAGACAAGGATAATCAGACTCACTAAAGGACTCGATGTACAAATAAGGAATCTGTTTTGACATGAAATGGATATATCCATATATCTCTGACTCATATTTATGAGATGATAAAATATGGCAAAAGCTATACCGAGAATTGGTTCACGTAGAAATGGACGTATTGGTTCACGTAAGAGTGCACGTAGAATACCAAAGGGGGTTATTCATGTTCAAGCAAGTTTCAATAATACCATTGTCACGGTTACAGATGTACGGGGTCGGGTGGTTTCTTGGTCCTCAGCGGGTACTTGTGGATTCAAGGGTACGAGAAGAGGGACACCCTTTGCCGCTCAAACTGCAGCAGCAAATGCTATTCGTACAGTAGTAGATCAAGGTATGCAACGAGCAGAAGTCATGATAAAAGGTCCCGGTCTCGGAAGAGACGCAGCATTACGAGCTATTCGTAGAAGTGGTATACTATTAACTTTCGTACGGGATGTAACCCCTATGCCACATAATGGTTGCAGACCCCCGAAAAAAAGACGTGTGTAGAAATTAACATTGAAGAAATTTCAAGAGAAACAAGAGAAATAAATGATTCAATCAAATCAAATAATATTACTATGGTTCGAGAGAAAGTAACAGTATCTACTCGGACACTACAGTGGAAGTGTGTTGAATCAAGAGAAGACAGTAAACGTCTTTATTATGGACGCTTTATTCTGTCTCCACTTATGAAAGGTCAAGCCGACACAATAGGCATTGCGATGCGAAGAGCTTTACTTGGAGAAATAGAAGGAACATGTATCACACGTGTAAAATCTGAGAACGTCCCGCATGAATATTCTACCATAGCGGGTATTCAAGAATCGGTCCATGAAATTTTAATGAATTTAAAAGAAATTGTATTGAGAAGTAATCTATATGGAACTTGTGACGCGTCTATTTGTGTCAGAGGTCCAGGATATGTAACTGCTCAAGATATCATCTTACCACCTTATGTAGAAATCGTTGATAATACACAACATATAGCTAGCTTGACAGAACCAATTGATTTGTGTATTGGATTACAAATCAAGAGAAATCGCGGATATCTTATCAAAATGCCACATAACTTTCAAGATGGAAGTTATCCTATAGATGCTGTATTCATGCCTGTTCGAAATGCGAATCATAGTATTCATTCTTATGGGAATGGGAATGAAAAACAAGAGATACTCTTTCTCGAAATATGGACAAATGGGAGTTTAACTCCGAAAGAAGCACTTCATGAAGCCTGCCGGAATTTGATTGATTTATTTATTCCCTTTTTACATAAGGAAGAAGAAAACTTACCTTTAGAGGACAATCAACACACGGTTCCTTTATCCCCTCTTACCTTTCACGATAAATTGGATAAACTCAGAAAAAACAAAAAAAAAATAGCATTGAAATCGATTTTTATTGACCAATCAGAATTCTCTCCCAGGGTCTATAATTGCCTCAAAAGGTCCAATATATATACATTATTGGACCTTTTGAATAACAGTCCGGAAGATCTCATGAAAATTGAACATTTGCGCCTAGAAGATATAAAACAGATATTGGTCATTCTAGAAAAACATTTCGCAATTGATTTACCAAAAAAGAAGTTTTAAATCTATTGGATTTTTTTTTTTTTTCGTCTTTTTTTTTTCATTAAGATGAAAATAGGTTTTGAATCTTTAGCACAATTCATATATTCGAAAGAAATTCAGAATTGAATAGATGTATCTAGGGAGAATTCGCTTTCAAGCGACTATTCCCTAGATACACACGTCGTGTTATTTCACAATTGAATCAAATTAAAAAAGACCTAAAGTTAGGGATTTATCAATAGGTAATGTTGCACCAATACCCAACCAAAGAGCGACTGCAGTACCAATCAAAAAGACGGTTGTCGCTACTGGACGACGAAATGGATTTTGGAATTTATTAACATTCTCTAAAAAGGGTACTGTTAATAATCCCGCAGGTACTGAAACCATTAAAAGAACACCCAATAATTTATTGGGCACTGTACGAAGTATTTGAAATACGGGAAAGAAAT